ATATCCGACTTCTCTTTTATTGCCGGTTCTATTCGGAACAGCCCCGGCCGTGCTCTATCAAAAGAGAATTTCTATTCAATGCATGAAGTAGGATAATTTTATGATAATTCCCTATTGACAACATATCTAAATAAACATATCTAAATAATAGATATCTGTGTAACAATTTATGTTCTGGGGTTTACATATACTCATATGTTTTGTTATAATTGAAGTTGAGAAAGATTTTTTGATTGAAAAAATCAATACTGATTGGTTCGGTCTCAATTTTGATTTTCTTATGTCATTAGGAAAACACGATTTGAAATTCAAATCCCAGAATCGTTCATGAATTCGAAGTAAGGAGTCAATAGTTAATGGTTCCAATTTATCGGCTGAAAATACACAATGCTAAAAACATTCTCTCGCTTTTCTATTGAGAAATAAAATGTGTATTTTCAGATACTATACAATAAATTGAAGGGATGGATCAAATCCAACCAAAAGGGGGTTTGTAAGAAAAGGATTAAGGAAAACAGAAGTCAAAATGCAAGTACAATAAAAATTCAGTAATCCGGAAAATTTGTATCTATTTTGTATCATTTTGGCGGCATGGCCGAGTGGTAAGGCGGGGGACTGCAAATCCTTTTTCCCCAGTTCAAATCCGGGTGTCGCCTGATTACCAAAAAACGAGAAATCTCTTCTTCTTTTCTGTTCTGCTGATAGAACTCGCAGAATGCTTCCCCCGTGGAAGCATAGGAAACAGGCTGTTGATACTTTGTTTGATTCTAAGTATGTGGTCTAAAGGTTTTCTAAAAGAAAAGATTGTGAAGCCCCATTCGCATCTAGGATTCAAGGAAATATTAGAATCTACTGGTAGAGGGGTTATCAAGACTTCACGATTCCCTTCTATTACTAAGAGAGTGTCTAATGACTGGATCTTGAATCAAATTGTAGAGCCTGATAGGAAATTCAATTAATAGTTTTGGAAGGGGGCGGAAGTTGCTTTATATAAGACGGACTCACGAGAATCTCTGAGTGCTCAGGTATCCAATCAATATTAGATTGGATGAATAATTGACTTTTCTAGAAAAGAGAGTAAAAAGAAATGCTTTCTTTTCGGTAACCCCTACCCAAGCCCCCTGTTTCGCAGCGATAATCGGTACGGATTAGATCAAATGGGGAAATAGAGGTCTGTAATAGATAGTGATTTCTCGTTTTTAGTGATTTCCCCCCTTCTGTTTTTACTTTTTACTTAGAAGGTCAACAAAACAAAAAAAGAATAGACCTTATTATTCTTATTCCTACATGTTCCCATTTCTGAGAGATGTTACTATGTATTTTGCTTGTGTTTTTAATCTTTCCTGATTCGAAATCATAATCGATTTATTGGATTGCTTTCTCAATAGTGTTCGGTCAGAACCCCTTTTTGACTCTGCGCCATTGATTCCACTATTATTAGTGAGGAATAATGGAAGAATTCCTTCGTATTTATAGAGATAGGGGACATAATGCACATGGATATAGTAAGTCTCGCTTGGGCTGCTTTAATGGTAGTCTTTACATATTCCCTTTCACTCGTAGTGTGGGGAAGAAGTGGGCTCTAGAAGTCCTACTAATTGAGTTCAGGAATCAAACCGTATCAATTGTTTTATAGATCGTTCTGCAACGCATTTGAAACTATTTCAAATCAAAATCTCTGAATTTGGAATCTCATTGGACTCCAATCGAGTAATCTATGATATGAATCATACTCTTTCAATTAAAGAGATATTTCGTCGATTCCCGCCTTTGTATTGTATTTCGAAAAGAAAGGCATTCAAATGATTGGAAATTTATTCCAACCTCCAATTCTTCCGAAATTTTTTATTTCAATCAACGGGAATGGGCTCTTACTATCTTTATAGATGGATACTGAGGAAGACCGGACCCTTTTTTTTTTTATTTCTTTCCCTCTTTACTCTTCAAAGAAGAAGTCGTTTTGTTACGTGTATACGCACTTTCTATGAGAAATGATATAGAGATGGTGGTTGTCTAACGAGAGACTAGGCAATAATAAGATCTTGGCTCGGGCGAGTCATGGGCATTTACCCTTTGGTTTCTAATTGGAGAAGGGCGATTTTTGCTTTATCGACTTATTTCATATCATGGTTTGGGCGTTAAAAATAGGCAAAGTTTCGCCTTCCTTATTAATAAAAAGGAAGGAATTTAGAATCCTAAGATAAGATTCAGATTGATCGGAACAAATAGATGTAGCAAATTGGGTGTTATGTCAATTACATACAATATATGGAATTAATATACACATATAGGATATGTATGATATAAAGAGAATATTGTAGATTAATCTATAGAAACTTAAGCCTTTATCTTTCTTCTAGATTACAACTTTATAGACTCAGTTTATAGACTAAGAAAGAGATAGATAGTATGGTAGAAAGATGCATCTTTCTACCATACTATCTATCTCTTAGAAAACTGCTGATTATAGTGCGCTCATTTCATTTAAGTTAAGACGTGA